TTCTATAGTGAATAAATTCCCAATTCTTCCTTTTTTTTTTTTTTTAACTTTTTTAGTACTAGCTTAGCGGTAGAAAGAGTACCATGCCATGCTGTGCCTGGACTTAAAAAAATTCATCTTTAACCATGTAAAAGACCTCAACATTATTGGTTGATAGATAAGATAATCAAAGTTTATTTACCAATTAGTCACGAAATGCTATGGTTCTTACATATGATTTCTTAATGAAATCAAATTCAGAAGTAATTCGTCGAGATTGTGCACTCTTTGTTCTTATTTCTGCTATAAGAAAGAATACATAAATATAAAGAAAATGCAGCCGGTGAAATCCAACCTATTCTTGAAATACACAACTCGCACACACTCCCTTTCCAAAAAAGATCAATACACCCAGCACTACGCTTAGATTTATTGGATTTGTTGCTAAAATATCGGTATTAAACTCGAAACTCCCAGCGGATGACCAGTGCCCCACGAAAACAAAAGAATCGGTTATATTTTTCATAGGCTCTCCCCTTATCTTATAGATAGGACTAACAAAGAACAGAGTTCTTTTTCTATAACTTCGCTTATTATTCTTAATCGAATTTGAGAATTCTCAAATTTATTAATTATGGTTATGTTTTTATTCTTCTTTCTTTTTCACATTTTTCTTCTACGATGAAATGAAACATTAAACAAAAGGATTTGCAAATAAAAGAGCTAATGCCACGACCAGTCCATAAATTGTTAAAGCTTCCATAAAAGCCAGACTAAGCAATAAAGTACCTCGTATTTTACCCTCTGCTTCTGGTTGTCTCGCAATACCTTCTACGGCTTGGCCCGCAGCAGTACCTTGACCAACCCCAGGTCCGATAGAAGCAAGCCCTACAGCCAATCCAGCAGCAATAACGGAAGCAGCAGAAATAAGTGGATTCATGGTAAGTTCCTCGCACCAAAAATATAAATGGTTACTGATACAACCAACTGATGAATTAGTACTTAATATACTTTATATATATATACTTTATATACTTTTACTATTTCATTTACTAAACTTATTTTTTCTTTCTTGATCTTTATCACTAAGATCTATCGGGTCGAAGTAGCTAAAAATTCCAAATGCAATTCAGAATATTACTGAATTGTCAGAACTACTTTGATCTACCGTTCGTTTTTCCTTTCTGCCTTTATGTAAATAGATATGTATACGGTTTTAGTCATTGCGTTTCCTTGTTTAGAAGATATTCTATTCTTTCTCTTTGATTCAATTCACAATCACAGACAAAATATAAAAAGGACTAATATGGGAATCCATCTAAATGCAGTGGGCTAGAAAAAAAAAAAGCTATAAGGGTAATTACTATTTCAATAGTCAATAAAATATACTTTTCTTCTTCCATAACATAAATCACCTGCATCTTTTCTTCTCTCTTTTTTTCTTCTATTACATATTAGATATTAGATTAAATCATATTCTGGAACCATTCTTCGAAACATACACAAGGATTTATACTCATAGGCATTACATATACATATATGTAGTAGGATCCCGAACCCTTCTTTCTCTTCCGATTTCTGCAATATCATCTATCTTTCTTCATATATACATAAATGAAGCTATTTGCATCTTCTTCTCCAACCTAGTGGATTAGATTGAGCCCCATATTCCTTTCATTCGGATAAGCTTCAAAAAAGACTATTTCAAAAGTTATTCAATGATGACCCTCCATGGATTCACCTATATAAGCCGCAGCCAAAGTTGCAAAAATAAGAGCTTGAATACCACTTGTAAATAATCCAAGAAACATGACAGGTATAGGAACTACTGAAGGCACTAAAGAAACAAGAACAACAACCACTAATTCATCAGCCAATATATTCCCGAAAAGTCGAAAACTAAGAGATAAAGGTTTTGTGAAATCTTCTAGAATATTAATTGGTAAAAGTATTGGAGTTGGTTGAATGTATTTCCCGAAATATCCCAATCCTTTTTTGCTAAGACCCGCATAGAAATATGCCACTGACGTGGGTAAAGCTAAAGCAACAGTAGTATTTATATCATTCGTGGGCGCAGCTAACTCCCCATGAGGTAACTTTATGATTTTCCAAGGTAAAAGAGCACCTGACCAGTTAGAAACAAAAATAAATAGGAACATCGTTCCTATAAATGGAACCCAAGGACCATACTCCTCTCCAATCTGAGTTTTGCTCAAGTCTTGAATAAATTCAAGGACATATTCAAAGAAATTCTGACCGTTAGTCGGAATGGTTTGTGGATTCCTAACAGCTATGATGACTGAACCTAATAAGATAGCAATTACAACCCAAGAAGTGATAAGTACTTGGGCATGAATTTGTAAACCTCCTATTTGCCAATATAAATGTTGGCCTACTTCTACACCTGATATATCATATAACCCTTTGAGTGTTTTAATGGAACATGGTATAACATTCATATTGTCCTCTAAAAGAAAGAAAACTTCAAAAAAGTAATTATTTTTATTCAACCATCTCTTTCTCAATTCATCTATGTTCATTCATGAATTTAAGTTCTGAATCGTATATTTCGGATACTGAGAAATCACATAAAAAAACTACAAATCATTTTATTTTTTCAATATTATTCAATATTCAAAACATAGTGAGAACTCCAAAAGATGTAAACCAAAATAGTAACAATCAAAGAAAGTTCACCAAAAACAAACTAATCTTCTTATTTATTCTTATTAATGATAAGATAATCAATCATTTTTTATATAACTAGAACGGCCCTCACAAATTGCAGATACTAATTTGGTAAGAATCAATCGAATCGAAGCTATAGCATCATCGTTGGCCGGAATGGAAATATCTGAAAGATCTGGGTCACAATTTGTATCGATTAAACAAATCGTCGGAATACCCAAAATGAAACATTCTCGAAGAACCATATATTCTTCTTGCTGATCAACGATAATTACAATATCGGGCAATCCCGTCATATATTTGATTCCACCCAGATATGTTTGCAAGGTAGATAACTTTCTCTTCAACATTGCTGCATCTCCTTTAGGGAGACGATTGAGTTTACCCATCTTTTGTTCTGCTCTTAAGTCCCTGAACTTCTGAAGTCTTGTTTCTGTAGTAGACCAATTCGTTAACATACCACCAAGCCATTTTTTATTAACATAATGACATCGAGCCCTTATTGCTGCTGATGCTACTAAATCCGCTGCTTTCTTTTTGGTGCCAACGATTAAGAATTCTTTTCCCTTACTTGCTGCATCAAAAACTAAATCGCAGGCTTCTGATAAAAAACGAGCAGTTATAGTAAGATTTGTAATATGAATACCTTTACGTTTTGCAGAGATGTAAGGAGCCATTCTCGGATTCCATTTATTAGTACCATGACCAAAATGAACTCCTGCTTCCATCATTTCTTCCAAATTGATGTTCCAATATCGTCTTCCCATTTTTCCACACTTTCTCTTTTTCTTTTTTTTTTTTTTTCAAAGAGATTCAGTACCCTGTGAAATAAAGAATTGTTCCGACGGAACCTTCTACCAGGATTGACCATTTATCTACGACCCAAACCATTAATTTCATTATTTCTTTTTTATTTAATTGATTACGAAATCCATAATCGGACCAAGAGAGTTAAAGTAAAAAAAAAAAAAAGAATGAACCTCTTGTTAGGAATTAGTAAATTACATTACGTATCTGATGTTTCGTGGAAAGTGTTTGGGTCACAAGAAAAAAAGAATTCTCTATGATGTAACAAAATATCTCTCATTTCGAACTCAAATAGATTCTTCCTTTTGATTTTTAAATGAAGATTTTTATCTTGCTTTGAACGAGATACTAAATCTTTGAATCCGGTACCGACCGGTATAATCCCCCCCAGAACAACGTTCTCTTTCAGGCCTTTCAACCAATCAATACGACTTCGTAGAGCAGCTTTTGCTAAAACTCGAGCAGTTTCTTGAAAACTCGCTTCGGATATGAAACTTTGAGTATCCAGAGATGACTTCGTTATTCCCAAAAAGATTGCCCGATAACAGATCGCTTCGTCCAAAACGCGCCCTGCTCGCTCTGCTCGCAACAATCCAATAAATTCCCCAGGTAAAAAAACATTAGACATTCCATCTTCTGAAACCAAAACTCTTGATGTTACTTGACGTACAATAATCTCTATATGTCTATTATGGATCTGTACCCCCTGGGATCGATAAACCTTTTGGATCTTATTAACCAAAGAGATACGACTTTGAGCTATGGTTAGTTCAGCTCCAATAAAGAATCCCCAGGGGATCCCAAGAATCCTTCGGATACGTTCGTCCCAACCTTCAACTCTTCTTTCGAGGTTCATCGATATTGAATCAATTGAACGAATTTCTAAGATTTGTTCCACTTTTGGAAGACCTTGCGTTATGTCACCAGATCTCGATTTTTCATATAGAAATGTAATTAATGTATCTCCTTCATAAAAGGTTTCCCCATAATGACCATGGACAGTTGCTCCTGGAGTGACCAAATAAGGCTTAGCTGATCTTATAACTAAAGAGTCAACATGAACAATGAAAATTTGACCAGATTTTTTTATGTGTGATCCGTATTTCAATATACATACATTTTCACAAAGGAATTGTCCAAGGTTCATTATTGTCCATGCCTCTTCACAAGAATCGTGATCGATAAAACACCAATTCAAATGGAATGAATTCCAAATGATGTTACTGCATGGATCGGGATTATAAATCCCACTATTTTCATCTAGGAAACAGTATTTAAATGGAAGTACTTGAAGCACTTGGAAAGTCTGTTGAGATATTTTTTCAAGTAAAAAGTATTTCTTTAAAAAGACTTGATTATAAGTTCTTAAATAGTAAGATGAACAAAGATTTACTATTTTAGGCACAATAGTACCTAAAGGACCCAAAAAAGACCTAATTGGAGTCATGGGATCCGATTCTTTTGTCGCATTATTATATCTCGAAGTATTGAAGGGACCAATTTGATAACAATTGGATGATGACAAG